TTCTGGGTCCAATGGGATTCATAGGTATAGGAAAAAGCCCCATCAAATAGATCTTTTTTCTTTCGACCATCTTTCGATTGTTAATACGAGATATAAGGACCACTACTACAAGCAGTACTACACCTTTGATCGTGAAATATCGATTGCTTGTTGCACCCTGTGAATCACGTGAAAGTAGGATACTCCAAATTCGGGGGTCAAAGAGTTTCAGAAAACGTTCTTGGTGGAAAAAAATGTGAGTGAAAGATCCCACTGAATCGAATTTGATCCATGAATCTAAGAAATAGTGAGAATTCTTGATCTCTCTCAATATCTCTCTCAATTCGAATATCCAGGATTTTAATTGATGTCGTTTCATTGATTCCTCCTAAAGATTTCATTTCAATTGGAATTTGGTTATTCACGATGTACGATGATCCCTGTTAAGCATCCATGGCTGAATGGTTAAAGCGCCCAACTCATAATTGGCAAATTCGTAGGTTCAATTCCTGCTGGATGCACGCCAATGGGAAAGTCTATTGGAATTGGCTCTGTATCAATGGAATCCCATCATCCATACATAACAAATTGGTATGGTATATTCATACCATAACATATGGACAGTAAGAACTAGAATTCTTATCGATACTGGAACTCATAGGGAAGAAAATGGATTTATGGATGGAATCAAATATGCAGTATTTACAGAAAAAAGTATTCGGTTATTGGGGAACAATCAATATACTTCTAATGTCGAATCAGGATCAACTAGGACAGAAATAAAGCATTGGGTCGAACTCTTCTTTGGTGTCAAGGTCATAGCTATGAATAGTCATCGACTCCCGGGAAAGGGTAGAAGGATGGGACATACAATGCATTACAGACGCATGATCATTACGCTTCAACCGGGTTATTCTATTCCACCTCTTATAGAGAAAAGAACTTAAAGCAAAAGACTTAATAACACGGCAATACATTTATACAAAACTTCTACCCCGAGCACACGCAATGGAGCCGTAGACAGTCAAGTGAAATCCAATACACGAAATAATTTGATCTATGGGCAGCATCATTGTGGTAAAGGTCGTAATGCCAGAGGGATCATTACCGCAGGGCATAGAGGGGGAGGTCATAAGCGTCTATACCGTAAAATCGACTTTCGACGGAATGAAAAAGAGATATCTGGTAGAATCGTAACCATAGAATACGATCCTAATCGAAATGCATACATTTGTCTCATACACTATGGGGATGGTGAGAAGAGATATATTTTACATCCCAGAGGGGCTATAATTGGAGATACCATTGTTTCTGGTACAGAAGTTCCTATATCAATGGGAAATGCCCTACCTTTGAGTGCGGTTTGAACTATTGATTGACGTAATTGGAAGTAACCAATTAGGTTTACGACGAAACCTAGAAATCGATCACTGATCAAATTGGAGTACCTCTACGGGATAGACCTCAACAGAAAACTGTTGAGGAACGGCAGCAGGTGATTGAGTTCAGTAGTTCCTCATAGAAAATTATTGACTCTAGAGATATGGTAATATGGAGAAGACAAAATTGTTTGAAGCGCGCACAGATTATTCACATTTCATTTGATGGTCAGAGGCGAATTGAAAGCTAAGCAGTGGTAATTAGAAAGACCCCCCGGGGGAAAATAGAGATGTCTCCTACGTTACCCGTAATATGTGGAAGTATCGACGTAATTTCATAGAGTCATCCGGTCTGAATGCTACATGAAGAACATAAGCCAGATGACGGAACGGGGAGACCTAGGATGTAGAAGATCATAACATGAGTGATTCGGCAGATTTGGATTCCTATATAGCCACTCATGTGGTACTTCATCATACGATTCATATAAGATCCATCTGTCTAGATATCATCATATACATCTAGAAAGCCGTATGCTTTGGAAGAAGCTTGTACAGTTTGGGAAGGGGTTTTGATTGATAAAAAAGAAGAATCTACTTCAACCGATATGCCCTTAGGCACGGCCATACATAACATAGAAATCACACTTGGAAAGGGTGGACAATTAGCTAGAGCAGCAGGCGCTGTAGCGAAACTGATTGCAAAAGAGGGTAAATCGGCCACATTAAGATTACCGTCTGGGGAGGTCCGTTTGATATCCAAAAACTGCTTAGCAACAGTCGGACAAGTGGGTAATGTGGGGGTGAACCAGAAAAGTTTGGGTAGAGCCGGATCTAAGTGTTGGCTAGGTAAGCGTCCTGTAGTAAGAGGAGTAGTTATGAACCCTGTAGACCATCCCCATGGGGGCGGTGAAGGGAGAGCCCCGATTGGTAGAAAAAAACCCACAACCCCTTGGGGCTATCCTGCGCTTGGAAGAAGAAGTAGGAAAAGGAAAAAATATAGTGATAGTTTGATTCTTCGTCGCCGTAAATAGGAACTGTGATGGGCGAACGACGGGAATTGAACCCGCGCATGGTGGATTCACAATCCACTGCCTTGATCCACTTGGCTACATCCGCCCCTTCCCTTATCTAGCTAAAGTATTTTTTCTTTTTTCCATTCATCATTATTGTATTGATTCTTACCCTCATACTTCAGATTAAGATCGAGATATTGCCAATTTCAAAAATGTCAAAAAAGGAGTAATCAGCCGTGACACGTTCACTCAAAAAAAATCCTTTTGTAGCTAATCATTTATCGGGAAAAATTGAAAAACTCAACATGAGGGAGGAGAAAGAAATAATAGTGACTTGGTCTCGGGCATCTACCATTATACCCACAATGATTGGCCATACAATCGCTATTCATAATGGAAAGGAACATTTACCTATTTATATAACAGATCGTATGGTCGGTCACAAATTGGGAGAATTCGCACCTACTCTCACTTTCGTAAGACATGTGAGAAACGATAATAAATCTCGTCGTTAGTCGTTCTACTAAGCATTCATGTGAAAAGTCTTATCTTAGATGCTATCTTTCTTTCTCTCTTTCTTTCTCTTTTCTTTCTCTTTTCTTTCTCTCTTTCTTTCTCTTATAGTAAGAGTATAGTTCTTTTTCTAGCATACTAAGACTTCTACTTTTCTTACTTATCTTATTCTTACTTATCTTATACTATACTTCACCTAGGCACCTATCTTTCATTGGCGGAGGAGAACTTTCTTTTATGATAAAGAAAAAAAATTCGGATAAAGAAGCAAAAGTGTTAGCTCAACATATACGTATGTCTGTTTTCAAAGCACGAAGAGTAATTGATCAGATTCGCGGACGTTCTTATGAGGAAACACTTATGATACTGGAACTAATGCCTTATCGGGCATCGTATCCAATTTTAAAATTGGTTTATTCTGCAGCAGCAAATGCTAGTAATAATATGGGTTTGAATGAAGCTGATTTATTTATTAGTAAAGCTGAAGTCAATGGAGGTGCTATTATGAAAAAGTTAAGACCCCGGGCTCGAGGGCGTAGTTATCTTATAAAAAAAACCACTTGTCATATAAAGATTGTTTTAAAAGAAAAATTCTAGATTCATCTAAAGAAAGATAATTTGGATTCCTATTTTGAAAAAAAAGGGGGGGATGGAAAAATATGGGACAAAAAATAAATCCGCTTGGTTTCAGACTTGGAACAACTCAAACTCATCATTCTTTTTGGTTCGCAAAACCAAAGGATTTTTCCATGGGTTTGCAAGAAGATGAAAAAATAAGGAGTTGTATTAAAAACTATGTAAAAAAAAAAAAAAGAATATCCTCAGGTTTCGAAGGAATTGCCTATATGAGGATTCAAAAAAGAATAGATTTGATTCAGGTCATAATTTATATTGGATTTCCCAATTTCTTAATAGAAGGACGAACATGGGGAGTCGAAGAATTCCAAATGAATGTACAAAAAGAGTTTCACCGGAGACTCAACATTACTATCACAAGAATTGAAAAACCTTATGGACAACCTAATATTCTTGCAGAATATATAGCTTTACAATTAAAAAATAGAGTTTCGTTTCGAAAGGCAATGAAAAAAGCTATTGAATTAACTGAACAAGCGGGTACAAAAGGAATTCAAGTACAAATTGCAGGGCGTATTGACGGAAAAGAGATTGCACGTGTTGAATGGATCAGAGAAGGGAGAGTCCCCTTACAAACAATTCGCGCTAAAATTGATCACTGCTCTCATACAATTAGAACTATCTATGGAGTCTTAGGCATCAAAATTTGGATATTTGTAAACCAAGAATAAAAAATAAGAATATAAGAATAATGGACCCTTCTTTTTTTTTTCATCAAAAACGAGCAATTAGAATTCTATAAGGTTGAATAAAAATTTGATTTAAACTTTATTGATATTTCATAGAATTGCTATGCTTAGTGTGTGACTCGTTCAAAATTGAGATTGAAAAAAAAAAAAAAAAAAAAAGGCTGACCCCACTAGAAACTTTTTAACTATGAAAACTAAAGAAGCTCAAAACTAATAACCAACTTATTGCTTCGTATTATCGAGATCCCAAGACACAGTCACTATATAACTAAATAGATCATATAGTTGTAGCAACTGCAATTTTTCCTTTCATAAAAAAGAAATTTAATTATGAATTGTGAAACAAAAAGAAAGGGATGTAGAAAAAATGGAAGGATGATAGAAAGATAGAATAAAGATTTCAATGATATATGATTCCCATATGTATGGTTTATGAAGAATCACTTCATAAAAAGGGCAGTGTGATAAAGCATCAACATCAATATGAAATAAAGAGAGAAAATCTACGATTCAAATAGAATAATAAATATAAAAAAATGCAATTTCAATAATATAAAAATAAGAAAATAGAATCAATAGAAATATAGATAATAGCTATCTAAGAAATCTAATAAGCTATAAAAAGACATAAATAATAGAAAATAGATGAAGAATTGAATCGAGCTTCGAGTTAAGAAAAACTGAGAATATTTACTCGGAAACAAATACCATATTTTGTTGGAAGCTCCATTGCAGAGTTAAAGCCTAAGCATTAATAGAGAAGCTATGGGAACGATGGAACCTGGGACTACATAGGATTTTATTGAAAAAAAAAAATAAATCCGAATGATTCGCTGGGTAGGATGGCGGAATGAACCAAGAAAAAAAAATATTTCTTCTGAATGGTCGTAAATTGACCCTACAAATGAAGGAGGAAAGAGTCAATATTCGCCCGTGAATCCTTTATTTATTTTTCTTTCATTTCTATTTCATATATTGAAGAACTTTTGGCATTATTGAATAGAGGCAAAGTAAGATACTTTCAAAAATTTGATATTGATAAAAGCATCGTATAGAAACAAAAATGCCTAGTTACTAGTTATTTAAAATGAGTATATTCTTTTGATAGAATGAAATACATATATACATGTATATATTTAAGATTGTTGAATCATTTCATTCGCGAGGAGCTGGATGAGAAGAAACTCTCATGTCCGGCTCTGCAGTAGAGATGGAATTCATAAAAACCATCAACTATAACCCCAAAAGAATCAGATTTCGTAAACAACATAGAGGTAGAATGAAGGGAATATCTTGCCGAGGCAAGCATATTTGTTTTGGAAAATACGCCCTTCAGGCACTTGAACCTTCTTGGATCACAGCTAGACAAATAGAAGCAGGGCGAAGAGCAATGACACGATATGCGCGTCGTGGTGGAAAAATATGGGTACGTATCTTTCCCGACAAACCTGTTACAGTAAGACCTACGGAAACACGTATGGGTTCGGGCAAGGGATCCCCCGAATATTGGGTAGCCGTTGTTAAACCGGGCCGAATACTTTATGAAATGAGTGGAATATCAGAAACTGTAGCCAAAGCGTCTATGAAAATAGCTGCATGCAAAATGCCTATACGAACTCAATTTGTTATTTCGGGATAGGTAAACAAAAGTCAAGGAGTATTGAGAAGAAAAAAAACAACCGCAGATTTCTGTATCTCTGGACAGACAATATTTATTTTTCCCTTACATCAAATAAGAGATTCAAATAAAAATGATATGATTCAACCTCAGACCCTTTTGAATGTAGCGGATAACAGTGGAGCTCAAGAATTGATGTGTATTCGAATCATAGGAACTGGGAATCACCGATATGCTCATATTGGTGATATTATTGTTGCTGTAATCAAAGAAGCAGTGCCCAACATGCCTCTAGAAAGATCAGAAGTAATTAGAGCTGTGATTGTACGCACGTGTAAAGAACTCAAACGTGACAACGGCATGATTATACGATATGATGACAATGCAGCCGTTATCATTGATCAAGAAGGAAATCCAAAGGGAACCCGGATTTTTGGTGCGATTGCTCGGGAATTGAGACAGTTGAATTTTACGAAAATAGTTTCATTAGCGCCCGAAGTATTATAGTCTTCTAAATAAGACTAGTAGATAGTGAAAAAGTATATAGCCTTTTTCTATATTTCCATATCTGAAATATAGAAAATGAATAAATTGTGTCTTATGCATATACCTTAAATTTCTAATAATTTTAAAATTATAAAAAAATTTTATAAAAAAGAAAAGAAGCATGTTGATTATATAAAAATGAGGAGGCACCAATAACTATAGTTTGTCATGAGTAGGGACATTATTGCCGATATAATAACTTCTATAAGAAATGCTGACATGCAACAAAAGGGAAGAGTTCAAATAGTATCTGCTAATATCACTAAAAATATTGTGAAAATACTTTTACGAGAAGGTTTTATTGAAAACGTTCGAAAACATAAAGAAAGCCAAAAAAATTTCTTGGTTTCAACCTTACGACAGAGAAAGACTGGGAAAGGAAAGAAAATCATTTTAAAGCGTATCAGCCGACCCGGTCTACGAATCTATTACAACTATCAACAAATTCCTAAGATTTTAGGGGGAATGGGAATTGTCATTCTTTCTACTTCTAGAGGTATAATGACAGATCGAGAAGCTCGATTAGAAAAAATTGGGGGAGAAATTTTGTGTTATATATGGTAATTCTCCGGGGGTGCCCACTTATTATTTGTAAAATAGAGAAGAGAAGTGAATTATAGAACTCTTCCTCTATTAGTTGATACTTAAAGGGGGTTTCCTGGAATGAAAGAACAAAAATTGATTCATGAGGGTTTCATTACTGAATCACTTCCCAACGGCATGTTCCGAGTTCGGTTAGATAATCAAGATCAAATTCTAGGTTATATTTCAGGGAGAATCCGGCGCAGTTTTATACGTATACTACCCGGTGATAGAGTCAAAATTGAAATGAGTCGTTATGATTCAACCAGGGGACGTATAATTTATAGACTTCGCAAAAAAGATTCGAACGATTAGATCCTTCTCTTAAACATCCCCCTCGTAGGGGATATAATTTGAAGTTCAAAAATGAAATAAACTTATTTTTGTTTCCAAAAAATAGATTCAGAATGAAGGTAAGGAATTTGAAATATGAAAATAAGGGCTTCTGTTCGTAAAATTTGTGAAAAATGTCGCCTGATTCGTAGGCGAGGGCGAATTCTAGTAATTTGTTCCAACCCGAGACATAAACAGAGGCAGGGGTAATCTTTCTCAACTTCTCAATAAAGAACCTTTTAAAAAGAAAAACCCATGTATTCCTTTTCATATGAATATGATATAATAAAATATGGCAAAACCTATAGTAAAAACTGGTTTACGTAAGAATGCACGCAGAATACCAAAAGGAGTTATTCATGTTCAAGCAAGTTTCAACAATACTATTGTAACTGTTACAGACGTACGAGGTCGAGTGGTTTCTTGGGCTTCCGCAGGTACTTCTGGATTTAGAGGCACAAGAAAGGGAACACCCTATGCTGCTCAAGCAACCACATTAAATGCTATTCGTACAGTAATGGATCAGGGTATGCAACGGGCAGAGGTTATGATAAAGGGTCCAGGTCTCGGAAGAGATGCGGCATTACGGGCCATTCGCAGAAGTGGGATGCTATTAAGTTTCGTACGTGATGTAACACCTATGCCACATAATGGGTGCCGCCCACCAAAAAAAAGACGTGTGTAGAAATAAGAATTAAAGAAATTACAAGAAAAAGAAATGATTCAATTATCTGATCCAATAATTAGAAAGAAAATAATAGTATGGTTCGAGAAGAAGTAGCAGGATCCACTCGAACACTACAGTGGAAATGTGTTGAATCAAGAATAGAAAGCAAGCGTCTTTATTATGGTCGCTTCGTTCTGTCCCCTCTTTTGAAAGGTCAAGCCGATACCATAGGTATTGCCATGCGAAGGGCTTTACTTGGAGAAATAGAAGGAACATGTATCACATGTGCAACATTTCAAAATGTGCTGCATGAATATTCTACGATAGCAGGTATTGAAGAATCAGTACATGAAATTTTAATAAATTTGAAAGAAATTGTATTGAGAAGTAATCTCTATGGAGTTAGGGACGCATCTATTTGCGTAAGGGGTCCCAAATGTATAACCGCTCAAGATATCATTCCACCGCCTTCTGTAGAAATAGTTGACACAACACAGCATATAGCTAACCTGACAGAACCTATTGATTTGTTTATTGAATTACAAATCAAGAGGGATCGCGGATATGGTTTGAAATCCGCAAAAAACTCTAACAATGTAAGTTATCCTATAGATATTGTATCCATGCCTGTTCGAAATGCGAATCATAGTATTCATTCTTATGGTAATGGGAATGAAAAACAAGAGATACTCTTTCTAGAAATATGGACGAATGGAAGTTTAACTCCTAAAGAAGCACTTTATGAAGCTTCTCGTAATTTGATTGATTTATTGATTCCCTTTCTACATGCAGAGGAAGAAGATAGGGATTTCAAAGAAAATGAAAACAGATGGAATCTATCCCCTTTTTCCTTTCAAGACAGATTCACTAATCTTAAGAAAAACAAAAAAGTAATTTCATTAACATGTATTTTTATTGACCAATCAGAATTGTCTTCAAAGACCTATAATTGTCTCAAAAGGTCCGATATACATACATTATCGGACCTTTTGAGTCATAGTCAAGAAGATCTTATGAAAATGGAATATTTTTGCATAGAAGATGTAAAAAAGATATTGGGCACTCTACAAAAGCATTTTGCAATCAATTTACCTAAGAAAACGTTTTCATTTTAAATCCATTATATTTATTTCTCATTTTTGAGAAATAAAAATAGGAGAATGAGGTTCTAATCTCTGATACGATCCATATATTTGCAGAATAGATCATAATAAGATTGATGTATCTAAGGAAGATCCAGAAGGGAATCTTCCTTAGATACTTATGTCGTGATATTTTCCGGTTGAATCAATTTAAAAAAGACCTAAAGTTAAGGATTTTTCAATAGGTAAAGTTGCTCCAATACCTAACCAAAGAGCTATTGCGGTACCGATCAAAAAGACTGTTGTAGCTACTGGACGACGAAAGGGATTTTGAAATTTATTGACATTCTCCAAAAAGGGTACTGTCAATAATCCTGTTGGCACTGAAACCATTAAAAGAACACCCAATAACTTATTGGGTACTGTGCGAAGTATTTGAAATACAGGAAAGAAGTACCATTCGGGTAATATTTCCAACGGCGTTGCAAATGGATCCGCCGGTTCACCAATCATTGACGGCTCTAGAACTGCTAAGCCCACATTACATGCAATAGTGCCTAGAATTACTACTGGAAAAATATATAAAAGATCATTGGGCCATGCGGGTTCTCCATAATAATTATGTCCCATCCCTTTAGCTAATTTAGCTCTTAATACAGGATCATTCAAATCGGGCTTCTTTGTTATTTGGATAGGTGAATTTTTTTTGATCCATCCCCCAAAGGAACCGGACATGATAATTTTTTATCATCCGGCTCGAGCAAGAATCACAGAAATATATCCATAGAAAATCTCTATTTCATACATATCTACATATAGAATGTAGAATGACTCTATGTAATAAACTATTTATCAGTTGCAAAGAATTTGGTTCTGGCAAGGAAATGCTCAATATCCAAGTAGGCTTACAAATTTGATCATGATCAAGTGCTTTTTGGATTGTCTCATGTCTTTTGGTTGGTACTTATCCCCACAACATCTCAATTTTATTACGTACAAAAATACAAAGTTTTTACTTGTTACTAATAAAGTCTAGCCCCTGTTCTTCCTTAGATCCCTTATTTCACTCCGATAGTATCATAGATCAGGGTCGATGCAGAGGAAATGAATGCATCTACATACTATAAGAAACTTACTGAGATGACTTAAGATTACTATAGAATTCATACGAAATACTCATTAGTAAAATGAGAAATTATAAGAAATTGAAAAAAAAAAGTGGACTAGATCACTGATTCTAGGGATCTCACGGAGCCTTTTCATGTAGCACATGATTAGAGTATGATCATAGAAAAGATTCTCCTCAAGCGAACCGGCCTATCCTATCCTATATAAGGGGACTGACGTGATGGTTGGATATGGAGACACATTGGGTTGTGAATTGCAACGTGGCAGATAAAATAATATATCTGCATGACCAATCAATAGTTCAAGTCACACACTCCCATAATCCATCCTCTTTTAGAAAAATATACTTCAACTATTTCTATTCAATCAACAAGGAAATACTTCATAGTTGAATAGAAGTATCCAAATAACATGCCTTATTTTTTCAATAATCCATATTTGTAGCAATGAAAGACTCTTGTTCCTCCCCGATATGAGAAATTAAAAATATCTAGAATATTTCTTCTCTATAAAGGACCCGAAATACCTTGCTTACGTATCATTGGAAAGTGCATTAACATAAATACGGCAGTAAGAAGAGGCAATACAAAAGTATGTAAACTATAAAAACGAGTCAAAGTGGATTGGCCCACACTAGCACTTCCACGTAATAATTCTACCAAAGGCGATCCTATTATAGGAATAGCCTCAGGCACGCCTGTTACAATTTTGACTGCCCAATAGCCGATTTGGTCCCGAGGTAAGGAATAACCAGTTACGCCAAAAGATGCGGTCAATACAGCCAGAACCACCCCTGTGACCCAAGTTAATTCGCGGGGTTTTTTAAACCCACCCGTAAGATATACACGAAATACGTGTAAGATCATCATTAAAACCATCATACTTGCTGACCATCGATGAACTGATCGAATTAGCCAACCAAAGTTGGCCTCAGTCATTATGTATTGAACAGAGGCAAAAGCCTCTGTAACAGTTGGACGATAGTAAAAGGTCATAGCAAAACCCGTAGCTACTTGTACTAAAAAACAAGTAAGCGTAATCCCCCCCAGACAATAAAATATGTTGACATGAGGAGGAACATATTTACTAGTTATATCATCTGCAATCGCTTGAATCTCGAGACGTTCCTCGAACCAATCATATACTTTATTGAGATAGGTAACCCGAGAAGGATTCCCCCTCTGAGAGCCGTATATGAGAATTTCATCTCGTACGGCTCAAGGCGAAACACACAAATACTGATTTCAACGGATATGGAATAGAAGAGTTTTCAACTTCTTGGAGCTTAGCTCCTTTACTCGATTCGACCCAAAGATACGAAGCGAAGTAAGAAAAATCCGGAATTTCTTCTTTGTGATGATAATGCCAAGAAATAAAATCTCAAGTTGGCTCATGCATCTGTCTTTATGTTTATCATGACAGGCCTCTTGAATCTTCTCTTCCCTATTTTTTTTTTTTTTTTTTACTTTTTTTATAGGAATTATCTTGTTGAGACCCTATGAATCAATCGAAACCTCAGATTCATACTAGAACCACGATGATTTAAGCTCAACTCAAAGGTTCTCTGAGTTAAAACCATTTGATCATCACCCCTTCAATGAATCTAATAACTCAACGAAATCTAGAGAAAGAGTTTTCTTTCGGTCAAAAGAAGTCTGAAGAAAAAAAAAATTTGATTGAGAAAAGGCCTCTTTCTATTTTTTTTTAGTCCAGTTGCGAGGTCTGAATAATAGGTATGAATCATAGTTTCAATATTTATTTTCTTGATCTATTCTATATAGTCCGTGCTCCAGAGACTCTAATAAATATCTGACGAGGTAGAATCATCTTGATAGAGATGACAGGTCCATTCTCTGTATTATAAATAGGATCAATTATAACAAGTCACACGCTCATATTCCGGAAATTCAATATTGAAACTTCACGATCGAACTACCAGAATGGTCTATCAATACAAGTCTTAAGTTGAAACATTCAGTATTTTAAGCATGAAGTAATGCTAAGTAAAATACTCTTTTTTGATTAAAAAGCTAGGAAGTCCTAGTTTTTATGAACTAATTCATTGAAATTTCATCCAGTAAAACTGATGAATTATAAATTTCCAAAATAATAGATAGAAATATTGCAAATAGAGCCATTGCGATTCCCATAAGCGGTGTAGTCCCCCACCCCGGAGCTACTTTTCCATATTCCGAATTCAATGGTTTCAATAAATTCCCTACGCCAGTTCGTCTTGGCCCAGATCTAGAACTACTCTCAGCGATTTTTGTAGCCATAAATCCTCTTTCATCATGGGTTGTTGTTGACTTTGTATACCATTCCGTTGTAGTTGTAAATAAACGAAATTATCGCGATCCGTTGGGATCTTTAATTTTTTGAAAAAAAAAAAAATGGAAACAGCAACCCTAGTCGCCATCTCCATATCCGGTTTACTTGTAAGCTTTACTGGGTACGCCTTATATACCGCCTTTGGGCAACCCTCTCAAAAATTAAGGGATCCTTTCGAAGAACACGGGGACTAGTTGAAGTAATGAGCCCCCCCAATATGAATATGGGGGCTCATTACTTCAACGGAAATAATGAAAAATCATTTCATTTTTTTCGTTGGAACTTTTGGTGGTTCTCGAAAAAAGATAGCGAAAAAGATTATCCCTAAAGTCGAAACTAAGAGGAATGTATAAACCAATGCTTCCATAGATTTGATCGTGGTTTACAATTATAGCTTCCACACCTATTCATTTTGGATCATTAACTATTACTATATTCTAATAGACTCTATTATTATATAACTATGGAGTATAGAAGATATTCAAAAATATTGAATATGAAATAGATAATAGATCAAAATACAAATACTAAAATAAAATAACAAAAAGAGAGATAAAAGATGACAAAGGGATTTTGTATCAGACTGCTTGTCTCCTTGTAGTTGGATCTCCAAGTTTTTGGAATGCTCCAAATTCTACTTGAGCATCCAAATCTGGATCAATACCGGCAAAAACATCTCTGAACAAGGTTCTGGCGCCGTGCCAAATGTGTCCGAAAAAAAAGAGCAAAGCAAACGTAGCATGTCCAAAAGTGAACCAACCCCTCGGACTGCTACGAAAAACGCCATCGGATTTCAAAGTAGCCCGGTCTAATTCAAAAATTTCACCTAATTGGGCACGTCTAGCATATTTTTTCACAGTAGCAGGATCACTATAAATGACTCCATTGAGTTCGCCACCATAGAATTCAACAGTTACCCCTACCTGTTCAACACTATACTTGGATTCCGCCCTTCTAAAAGGAACATCGGCCCTCACAATTCCGTCTCCATCTATTAAAACTACTGGAAAGGTTTCAAAAAAGGTAGGCATACGACGTACAAAGAGTTCGCGCCCTTCTTTATCTCTAAATACGGGGTGCCCTAACCACCCAACAGCTATTCCATCCCCGTTATCCATCGAGCCTGCTCTAAATAATCCCCCTTTCGCCGGATTATTACCAATGTAATCGTAAAAAGCTAATTTTTCGGGAATTTTAGACCAAGCTTCCGATAAGCTCAGATTTTCAGCTAGTCCGGCCCCAACTCTTCTATATATTTCTTGCTGGAAGTACCCCTGATCCCACTGATAACGAGTGGGGCCAAATAATTCTATTGGGGTAGTTGCTGAACCATACCACATAGTTCCAGCAACAATGAAAGCTGCAAAAAAAACAGCAGCAATACTACTGGAAAGCACAGTTTCAATATTACCCATGCGTAATCCTTTGTATAGACGTTGAGGCGGACGGACACTAAGATGGAATAGACCCGCTAATATGCCCAATGTACCTGCTGCAATATGATGAGAAGCTATTCCTCCCGGAACAAAAGGATCAAAACCTTCTGCACCCCACGCTGGATTTACAGATTGTACCTTTCCAGTTAGTCCATAAGGATCGGACACCCATATTCCAGGACCATATAAGCCTGTTACATGAAATGCACCAAAGCCAAAGCAAGCCACTCCTGAGAGAAATAAATGAATTCCAAAGATCTTGGGCAAATCCAAAGAAGGTTTTCCCGTACGTTCATCAGAGAATATTTCTAGGTCCCAATAAACCCAATGCCAGATAGCTGCCAAGAAGCACAAGCCAGAAAACAAAATATGCGCCCCTGCCACGCCTTCATAACTCCAAATGCCCGGATTCGTTATAGTCCCTCCCGAAATACTCCAACCCCCCCACGAATTGGTTATTCCTAAACGAGTCATGAAGGGTATAACGAACATGCCCTGTCTCCACATTGGATCAAGAACAGGGTCAGAGGGATCAAAAACCGCTAATTCATATAGAGCCATTGAGCCGGCCCAACCAGAAACTAGAGCTGTATGCATTATATGTACAGAAAGCAATCGACCGGGATCATTCAATACAACAGTATGAACACGATACCAAGGCAAACCCATGTAAATACCCCTTTCTAAAAAAAAAAATAGACATTATATAACTTTATCGCATTAGAAAAGACTAGACCGTGTACTTCACCCGTTTGGCATATTTTGTATAGGAAAGAATGAATATTTATTTGTATTCCTTTCTTTTCTTTATAAGAACAAAGAGAAACAGATCTTATTCTATACCCGATAAGCACCAATACGCAATGGGAGGGTTTTGCGGAAAAGAGTGCATAGATACTTATTTATTCTTTTTTATTCTTTGAAATCATTCGAACAATCGGCCGATCCGATCGATCCCATTCGTTCCAATTTTTCTTTATTAATTCTGTCCTCCTCTATGAACCTTCCAGTCCATACCTATAGACTAAAATTCTATCTATTATCTATAGTTCTACCATTTTCTATAATATAGAGAATATTAGATTAGAATCTAAAAAAAATATCTAGAATATTTGAATAGAAAAATAAAAAAAAAGAATAATGAGGACAATAAAGCCATTGTTACGCTTCCATATTAAAGTCAAGCATAGTACTTCATTTTTTCTTTATTTTAATGCCCATTGGTGTTCCAAAAGTACCTTTTCGGAGTCCTGGAGAGGAAGATGCAGTTTGGGTTGACGTATAGTGCGACTTGTCAGACATATTGGTCATATGGTATTTCCCCGTTATCTCCTCCGATCGAGTAGTATATGTTTCGCCCAATCCAATATTCCATATTTTATTGATGAAACCATCAAGAATTCGGAGCGTGAAGCACAATAATTCCTGTAGGGAATCCATATTATCAATTAGAATAATTGATGGTTTACTTGGACTGATAAAATAAAGTATCCAGGCTCCGTTCAGATAATACCAAATTTTCAATGGTAAGAGTAATGTAATAATATAAATATGAACTAGAAAAAAGATCTAATTATCATAATTAAAATATAGAATAGAAATCTAATGAAATTATTAATGAATTAGGAGATTCATTATAAGAATCTTCTATCTTATATTCTATATTCTATGGAATACATTATTACACGATTAGCGCTTGTATCATAGTCTATTCTTAGACTGACTATAGGGATCATCTCAAACTGCCTACTCCAATGGAGTAGTATGATGAATACATCAAATAGTTTAGGGAAAGATATGAAATGAATAGAAAAACAAGTGGTACTGAAACCATTTGCCCTATATGCGCGAATGGAATTCGGACAAATCTTCCCCCGGAGTAGAACAAGAACCTAAAAAAATGAAAAGGGCCCATTCAGGAACAAGAAAATTACATCGTAATTTAAATTTCGATGAAACAATACATCAATGAGAAGTTAGTTCAATAAGTTCAGAAAATTCTTTTTTATTTTCTACATTATAGAATATAGGGAAGGGAGGGAGGCCAAAACTCCTGGTAAAAAAGAAAGAAATAGGACTGGAATCGACACATTGCTTTTTCACAATTTTTTTGAACCGTATGCATCCAAAGATGCACGTACGGTTCCTCAGGGACACAATTTTGCCCTAATCAACCGACTTCATCGAGAAAGATTACTTTTTTTAGGCCAAGAGGTTGATAGCGAGATCTCAAATCAACTTGTCGGTCTCATGGTATATCTCAGCATAGAAGATGATACTAGGGATCTTTATTTGTTTATAAACTCTCCAGGCGGATGGGTAATACCAGGAATATCCATTTATGATACTATGCAATTTGTGTCACCGGATGTACATACAATATGCATGGGATTAGCCGCTTCAATGGGATCTTTCATTCTGGTCGGAGGAGAAATTACCAAACGTCTAGCATTCCCTCACGCTTGGCGCCAATGAGTTTTTATTTGAGATGAGAAAAAAGAAGACTATGCCTTCGCTGTATCAAATATGAATCAAATAAAGAATAAGTAATAATAGCATGGCACTTCGAGTTCGATATGAACAAACCATTATTGTTTTTTTTTCACATGAGATTTTGTATCGAGATAGTAGTATGAAAGAAGGGTTATTCCCAATTTGATCTTATGTGTCAAGAGTCAATTTCAGCGTCACAAACCCTTTTTCTTCCACATCAGAAGTCTCTTTCTTGTCTTTATGTTATGAGAGAAAGAGTAAAAAAGGAAAAAAGGATTTTCTCCTTCTCGGATCGTATCGAAAAGAAACTTTGGGATTGCTAAACCACAGACGAGATCAATAGATAAAGCAACAGAACCATCATAGTATTTTTTTTATGAAAGGAAGGGTGGTAAATGGATCATTTAACGATTTGAATCAGATGGATTCTCTAGAATTGATTCTATCAAAAATGAATTCCATTGCAGAGCCGTATGCAATGTACAAAAGATGCCCGTACGGTTGTTTAATTCTATTTTTTTATACAATCGTGCAAGATAGAGATAAAAGAACCGTTCATGATGTATATAATCAGGGTTATGATTCACCAACCTGCTAGTTCTTTTTATGAGGCACAGGCAGGGGAATTTATCCTGGAAGCAGAAGAACTATTGAAGCTTCGCGAAACCCTCACAAAAGTTTATGTACAAAGAACGGGCAACCCTTTATGGGTTATATCCGAAGATATGGAAAGGGATGTTTTTATGTCAGCAACAGAAGCCCAAGCTTATGGCATCGTTGATCTTGTAGCGGTCGAAAATAAAAATACTGGGGATTTTATATAAATTCTCAATATAGAATATCATTGAAAATTTGGAATTTTCCGTGATTTTCTATTGAATAGAAATCATTCATAATAATCAACCATCAGGTTAAGATCGATCTAAGCCAACCCGCTCTATTCTATCTAGAATGAGATTCTATAGACACAACATGCCAACCATTAAACAACTTATTAGAAACGCAAGACAGCCAATAAAAAATGTCACGAAATCTCCCGCTCTTCGAGGATGTCCTCAGCGTCGAGGAACATGTACTAGGGTGTATGTGCGACTCGTTCAGTTCAGATAATGAGTTTGAAGAAATAAAAAAAAATTCTTTACGACCACTACCGATGAATAGGATAGATAGAGTATAATACGGACATTTCATTTACTATTTTCTAATATATATAAATGAAAATCTATCATCTACCTATATGAAATTTATGGTTCCTATTGGTGCAAATCCAATCACTCCGTTTGAGATGCGAAGCAATTCTCCATTGGTAGCAAATAGTTATCCATTAAGCGGAAAAAAATAGTTTGATAAGAAGCAAAAAAGTTATGCTCTTATTCTTGAAAAAACGGACTAACAGGGTAAGCTACCCAGCCAACTTTCAGAATTCAATGCCGTCACTGTATGGATAGCTTTTTTGTGAAAAGGACTATTTATTACTTTCTAATTCAAATTGAAAAATAGATGGGTAGAGCCAAAGAGTGTGAACTATACAAGTTCACAATCCAATTTGATGAAATGAAAGAAGAGGCTCCGGTGTATAGAGAGGACCTCACCGTTTCAGAAGTTGCCATAGAAACGAGGGAACCCACTATTCTTTTTTATTTAGTAGCAGTTTATTTCCTGGCGAGATACCTGGAAGAAAGAAAAAATTGTGGTTGGGAAGGTCATAGCAGCAAAAGCCATTGGAATTTCTATTTTATATATTGGAAGAATCCGTTTTGTTATTAATCGACCGGAGGAAAGGGATGACTGAAAGAAGATAAATCAATTAGTTATTCAATAAAGTTTCATTTGATTCAATGACTAGAGTTAAACGAGGATATGCAGCTCGGAGACGTCGAAAAAAAATTTGTTTATTTGCATCAACCTTTATAGGGGCTCATTCAAGACTTACTCGAACAACCACTCAACAAAGAATGAGAGCTTTGGTTTCCTCTCATCGAGATAGGAACAGGAAAAAGAGAGATTTTCGTCGTTTGTGGATCACTCGTATAAATGCAGTAACTCGTGAGGATAGGGTATTTTCTAGTTATAACCAATTTATACACAATCTGTACAAGAGCAAATTGCTTCTGAATCGTAAAATACTTGCGCAAATAGCCTTATCAAATAAGAATTTTTTTTATATGATTTCCAATAAAATAAAGGAAGAAAAGAATCTTAATAGAATCTATACTATACAAGAATGATTGAAACAGAATTTCCCGGAGAATGAACTCCGGGAATCTAGAAGAAAAATCAATGAACATTTGAGTAGTAGGAATAAACGAACATCTTTCAATAAAAAAAGATTCCTTCCCCATTTTTCCTTTTTTATAACACAAGAACCCAATATGTATTCTAGGGGTTTTGAGCAAAACATGAATCTGAGCTTGAGTTCCGATTGGAGTTTTGGGAAGTATATCTATTTATTTTTGGTTCTAGGGATCAACTCCGCTCTATCCAATTGTTTCTCATTATTACGAAAAGGTAACGAAGATAAAATACGAGCTTGTTTTATAGCAATAGTAATTAATCGTTGTTGTTTCAAGGTCAACCTATTCACCCGTCTAGATAAGATTTTTCCCTGTTCACTAATAAATCGACTAATTAAACTCATGTTTCTATAATCGATTCGATCCCCCGATCCAATTGGGGGTAAACGTCTACGAAAAGATCGCTTGGATTTACGAAAAAGTTGTTTGGATTTATCCATGGTTTGCTTATCCCTTTTTTGTTTATTATTATATATGTGAAGTCCCGCTCCTTGAAAAAATAACACACGCATTCTGTTCCATCTATTTCTTTATTTCTCCATGAATCGTATACTTTTTACAATAGCAACAAAATTTTCTCAATTCTAATTGACTGGGTGTATTGTGTCGATTCTTTTGAGTAATATATCTAGAAATGCCCGGCGATTCTTTATTAATACCCTTTCGAACACAACAGGTACATTCCAAAATCACTAGAATTCTTATATCTTTACCCTTAGCCATGAACCTCCTTTTCATTTTGTATTGACTTCACTTTAGAACTCTCCTCATTTTCTTTTTGATCCGAACCCAATAAAAAGAAAAGAATTTCTATTCTATATTAAGAAAAGTTACTAACTCGAAATACAATTTGTAAATATTTTTTTTGAAGTACTATACGAATTCTTAGTAATTACTCTAATTAGAAAGAAAGATAAGAAGAAAGATAAGAATATAGTAAAAATTCAGTAATACAATTCTTCCTATCCTAAAAAAAAAAGGGGGGGGAATGGAATCGGAGCCATTTTACGTAGAATTTATTTCAAATCTTCTTCATTTCCTCACATATAAATACAATGATTCACTCAAAATGAAAAAAGGGGAATGACAGGGCATCTGGAAATAAACGATTAATTTCTATCAATAGACCTGCTAAAGACCCAAACCATAGAGTGGTTAGCACAGGTGCCGTGGAGAGATATGTTTTTATATCTCGCATTGAAAATCCTCCTTCTTCTTTTATTTTAAATTTTCCTTTTTATTGTATATTGTAATATCTAATACATATATAGTCTAGTTCGG